GAAATCCCTTGACTTCGCTTATGCCCTTATGCAGTAAAGAAAGCAAGTGAGGCGGGCTAAGATTCCATTCGAAGTAACGTAAGAGGATTCGATGTTGCACCATCTTCCACTCTTCTCGGGATCCGGAGTTTTTCGAGAAAAGGTCCCATCCTTCAATATCATGATTGGGTCGACCAGGCCAGATCATGAGCTAAATATCATGATCAGGTCGATCAGGCCAGATCATGAGTGAATATAAAATCGAAAACGTACATAGCAGTTCCAGCTGAAATACTTGGAATAATTCTACCACTTCTACTAGGAGTAGCCTTTTTAGTGCTAGCTGAACGTAAAGTAATGGCTTTTGTGCAACGTCGAAAGGGTCCTGATGTAGTGGGATCGTTCGGATTGTTACAACCTCTAGCAGATGGTTCGAAATTGATTCTAAAAGAACCTATTTCACCAAGTAGTGCTAATTTCTCCCTTTTTAGAATGGCTCCAGTGGCTACATTTATGTTAAGTCTGGTCGCTCGGGCCGTTGTACCTTTTGATTATGGTATGGTATTGTCAGATCCGAACATAGGGCTACTTTATTTGTTTGCCATATCTTCGCTAGGTGTTTATGGAATTATTATAGCAGGTCGGTCTAGTAATTAGGGGGCGGCCGTTCGGTCGCCTATGATACTAGGACCAATAGGTCAAAAATGGGTTTGTGCCGCAGGTGTTGAACGATCTACTCTACACAGGTGTGGGCTTACAGGGCTAGGGCTCATAAACCCTTTCTTTCATTCATCAATAGGGCCCTGGTCGGTCACTTTTCCGGGCCGGGATCGATAAGTGGAAGTCATAAGAGATGTTTCTCTTCGCACCTCAGATCAAGAGGAAGGGTAGCTTGTCAAGCTGGCCTATATATATTTCTATATATCAATATATAGAAATATATAAATTGATATAAAGAAAAAGATTCGCAGTCTTTTAACCGGCTGTTCTTCTTTGTCAACGCTACTAAGGACCTATAGGTTCGCCTACTTGACTTATGAAAGATAATGAGAATGGGTTATTCAAAAAGGAAAAGGCGCTACTTAGCCCTACATTAGTAGAAGTAAGCGGCTGAGTTAGCCTAGCCTACCCTACTAATGTATTGTATAGTAAGGTATAGTAGGCGAGCGAGTTAGCGAAGACGCTTAGGCTAATAGATAAGAGAGCGTCGGTGCGTAGCCTTCATTCTACTACGCTACGCAAAGGTTACGAAGTAACTTAGCTCGACGTTAGGAGAGTCAAGGGGGAACGCCATACCTACATAGAAGAACCGCGCTTCGCTGACTTTCTAAGGTCTAACCTTTCGCTCCCCTACTGAAAAGGGGCAAAGCCGCTTCGCACCACTGATAGACTACTTAAGATTCCATTCAAAAGGCCCTACTTAGTTTCGCAAGCCTTTGTCATTGTCAGTCAACTAAGTAGGGCCTGAGGCCCCCTGCGAATCCGTAAATCTTAAGGAGCATGCCGCAACAAAAGGATGGTCCCCTATGCATTTCATTCTTTCCGGAAGGGAAAAAATAAGTACCCCCCATCATGGTGAACCTCTCCTTGTGATCGGGATGAGGTAAATGCCTCCCAGCCGGGGGGCGGATCGAATCGGAGTTTCCTTAGGTAGCCACCGACCTACAGTTATCCTTAAACTTCCGTGCTTGGTGGAGAAGAAGCGAACAAAGGTACGCTCGCTTGCTGTCTTGTTCTCTGCCGCGAACTGGGATCGCTCGCCAGCTAGGTCAGATTGGAGCAACATTGTATGAGAACATATTACCCATCTTCGGGGACAAGGGGCGGAACGACCTCTCGATCTACTTACTGCAGCCCAGGAATAAAAACGTCGTCTAGGCGTTCCCTGTTGCTCCGATCTCCCCTACGCCTAGGACGTTGTCTGGGCCAAGAGCCATAGTTAGTTGCTGTTTCCATTTGGTGGTTTTTTTCTCGTTGTTGATACCGGCAAGACCCAGCCAGATGATGTCTGCTGGTTGGTAGTGAGAGGACTCTTAGTACCTGCATACCCAAAAGGGGGCGCTGGTTAAAAAACAATCATTTTATTTTCTTTCTTGCTCTCTCTTAGCAACGGGAAAGGAGTCTATCTATCTGCCTAGCTTTGGTAGATTTCCCCCAACGCAATCCACAGAAATTCCACGAATCCCTTGGTGGATAAGTCCGACGACTCAGCAGCAGTGCGGAATTTAGTTTCTCGTCCGGTGGATCTGATCTATAGTTAGGGGGCAATACATACCAAAAGGTTCGAAGAAGGAACGCGCATAAGAGTATATAACCAACCCACCCTTCTGTATAACCTATTCACATTAGTGAAGCGGCTGGATGCATAAGGGAAGTGCACGTTTGTGAGACCTTAGTCGGGATGCATAGGGGAGTCAACCTACGAGCACGGAAGAGCGTGGTACCGCTGCCCCTCTCTAAGTAAAGGTAAGATTCTTAGCCCTGTTGATGACTCCATCTAAAATACAATAGGGGCAGCCGTTTCCGGCTGCTCGTTTCGTATATTGAAGAAAGTAGGCCTGCCTTTCAGTGATAGGGGTCGGGTCAATAATAGCTATGCTATTGCCCTACTGATTTAAGGCCTCCGCCCGATCCCGAATGCGGGCGGGATTCGATCGTGGTCGATGATACGGTCGAAAAGACCTGCGAGCGAGATGGTTGTTAATAGTACTCCCTATCATTGCCTTATGAGTTATAACATCCTACAATCGTACCGATGTCTACTAAAACCTACGGGCGGGTGGATAATGAGTCGCCAATCCACATTGGATCGATTGCTCCTCTCTTCGAAATAATAACGAATGAAAGGACTTGATCAAATCAATAGCATTCCGGACTGGGAGAAAAGGCACTAGAAGGTCTCAATCGATAAGTCCAATTAATGCTATCTCCTGCTCCGCCCTATCTTACTAATAATAATAAAGGGGCCAATCGCCGAGGGATAGTCAATTCGAGAAGGAAACTTTCTACTGATAGAGCCATGAACCTTGGGTGGGCTTGGCCCCCCCGATAGCATGAAACGGATCTCCCCACACCAGAAAGAATCTCCTATGATTGCTATTTCTCCGACGAGTGTTCCTATCGTCTTAAGAGTCTTTCGAAAAAGCAAAACAAATTACCCTAAGAGAATCCCAGGAAGACAAGTAAAGGCTAGGAAAGCGGCTAGGCGGAAGAAAGCAGCAAGTAAGATTGCTTAAAGTCCCAAGCAACTAAGTGTAAAGAGGACGAAGGACGAGAGAAAGGAAAGGGAAATACTTTAAAACAAGCGTGCAAGGGTTGGTTTCATTAAATCCACCTTAAAGTGGTAGTGGTTCTCTAGCTTTATGGCGAGGCAAGGTATATAAGATATCAATAATAGGACATATGTCATTTATTAAGTGATTTGGAACAACCATGAAATTCACTAACATAAAAAAAGGAGGGGCGAGTGGAAAATCATGAAAATAGCCTACAACACACGAAAAGGAAGGTCCCTGATTGTTGCTATATAAAAGACGGAAAGTCGGTAATAGCGCATTTCAAAGAAAAGGCCATAGAACCTGTTTTGAACTTTCAGAATGGGGTTGAAGGCCATAACACGCTTATTAAAGAAGGGATCTTTAAAGGATCGAATGGGAATGACGACTCTCTGAGCAACCGTATGGGACAATTCCAACTGCAAGCCTCCGATAAAGATATTGGTTCAACGGATAAGCAACTGCCATCAGCCAAACTAGTGCCGCCGGGATGGAGCTGTAAGCAATGAATGCCATTATCCCAGTATCAACATAATGACATTAACACAAGTAGCATGATGAAATGATAGAATCTGATGTCTATTACATAGGAATAGCGAAGAGCATATGAAACCTTTTTTTCCGAGAATCAGATCGAAGAAGATTTTTGAACCCTTCATTCCCATTGTGGTGATCAAGCAATAATGCCTTTTTACTCTTTCTGATCGTAGAGATTGAGGTCAAAGCTAGGCCGAATCCAAGGGAGCACCTGTTCTCTTTGTTGAATCTATTTAAGTAACAAGGTCCACCGAGAAAAGAGGAAAGCCCAGGTCCTTTTAGGGCCCAGTCTATCCTCTCGCGATGCGTGAACCAAAAACAAGGCCGGTCTTTGGTTAGTAGGTGAAAGACTCGAAACAACCAATCCCCGAAAATACCCCTATCCTCTTTCGCCCGTGCAAAAGCGTGATGGACTCATTTCTGCCATGAAAAGAGTTTTCTTTGTTGGTGAAACATATTTCTCAATCTGAGAACCCTTTTTTGCCCTCTCCTTACCGATTAAATGAATCCACCACACACACAACCTAATATTCAGGCCTTCCATTGTGAATTGGAAAAAGGCATGGGATGGATTCCCAAAAGGGAACCACTTATGATTGAAAAACAGAACAGGAAGAAAGAAAAAGATTCAATCTTGCTTGATGCACCCGGACCGCCATGAGCGTTAGCGAATGGGGTAAGAGAAAAAGTAATAGAAGACAGCAAAGCATTTCTTTCTAACAGCAAACAGAGATGAGCAGGGAAATTAGAAAGTAAGGAAAAAAGCCCTAACTATTCGATTAGTAAAGCCTAAACGCCCTTTAATATTATATAAAGGTAAGTCTTCGTTTGGTTATGGGTTTTCTACGCGCTTTACTAATAACATAGAAAGGGCTTTTCCCTATCTTACTAATAATAATAAAGAAAGGGGCGAATAACAAAGTTTTCGTGTTGTTGATTCCTAGGTGTAGTGCTTCTTCCCTTATGCCGCTTATCCTACTACTAAGATTAGGGCTAGTGGAGTACGATTGACCTGTAATACAGAACCTATAGGTGTAACCTTTCGCTCAATACTAGAATCGACAATGGAAGCATCTGAGGCAGCATCAATCGGAGATACACGACAGAAGGAATTGTTCTATCTCCAAACTTCACCTTCACCAAGCGTAGGTTTCTTTCAATAAGATTTTTGCTTTCTATCCCGAATCATTTATCTTTCTCGTAAGCCCCTTTAGAGATAGGGGCCGTCAAAAAAAAAGAATCAAATCGCACCATCTCTTGTAATAAGTAAATGCCTCTTTTTCTCCTAAAGTTGTCGGAATTTTTCGGGGTTTGCAGCGATCACTTGTCTACTAGACGACCATAAACTTGAATATGTCTATGGTTAACTAATTGCCTGGCTCCAGGAATGGTCGAAGCCATACCTAATCGAAAAAGGATGTTATCCAAACGCATCTCAAGTAGTCGTAGTCAAACCTGGTCCGCTGACCCCTTGGCTTTTCCAGCGATACGAACATATCTAAGTAATTGTCGCTCTGCTCTGTAAGACCATAATGCCATAATGAAAACGAAATTTCTTTTTTTCTTCTAGACGAATACGGAGATCTTTTCCCGGAACGCGATTGGTTTCTAAGATCACTTCCGGATCTAGGTCTTTTACTAGTTTAGTTAGTCCCCGTAAAGCCCCCTTTATGAGTAAGCCCTTTTAGAGATAGGGGTCTTTTTTTGAAACGAGGCCCTCGGTAACGAGCCCCTACTAATAATCGAGATTCAAGACTCCTTATATAATTCATTATATAGCGGATCAGGCCTAAGGATAAGGAAGCAATCCAGATCATAATGAATCCTCTGGTTTCATTCGGAAAGGGAGGAGATAGGATGAAAAAAAGAATCAAAAATATCGACCGTTCCTCCAAGCGGGAAAAATGAGAGGAGGAGAGGCAGATATATGTGGGATATATCCATCTATATGGAATTGCAGATACATCAATGATAGAATCATTTCTGATTGAACCAAATACAGGTCCGATAGAGATGAAAGAAGATGGGTAAGAAATAGGAGCAGACAATCGATATCGGATCAGTATCTAATGAATTGAATGGTTCCAACAGGAATGAAAGAAGGAGATGGAATCATAATGAGATCCCGGCACAAAAAAAAGGGGATATGGCGATATTGGTAGACGCTACGGACTTGATTGGATTGAGCCTTGGTAAAGTAATAGCTTCTTTGTGCTAGTCTTTCCAATTTCGCAGCTCTTTCTTTTTCGGGGCCTATCCCGGATGAGAAAGATACAAAGCCTGTTGACTCTGATGCTTGTTTGATGGGAGAAATGGGTTGGGATCCTGCCTTGCCCACCTGAGTCCAATCCTTTCTTTGATGGTCGGAGGCCAGCCCCATGGGATAGGATACTTTCCTCCATGGGTGCTTCCCCTCCTTCATCCCTTCGTTCCAATCCATCCAGACATATATGGCAACCCGTACTAATTGCCCTTGCGATGAGACCACTACTCGCTTTGGTGTTTCCACCAGCTCTTGTGGCTTCCACCTACCCTTGCACTGATACCACCCTGGCTTTTCAAATGGATGTGACCCCCCCCGAGCTCCTATCGTCGCTCGACCCCGAAGGGGTCTTTTGTTTGAGTCGTATCCGTGCGCAGAAAAGCCCTTGTTCCTCTTCTTCGAACCCTCTACTTGCTGGGACTGAACGAACTATCCGAGGCGTCGATGCGCAGGTGTGAGACGCGCATGCGGGTCTCAACGGTTGACGTGAGTGTGAAAGCGACTTAACGAGCGAGATTTGAGGGTCTCGTTTAGAGACCTCTTTTTTCGTGCGAAGACTGGATTGAGTGCGCGACTTTTTTCGTTTATACGAAAAAGCATATAAAGGAGATGCTATTCCGGTGTATCAGTTGTGTGGTTTTATTAGTCCCCCCCTATAGCTATGGGGCTATGGGCTGAGCGGTGAACAGCAAATGGATCAAGAACCTTTCACAAAGCATTCCGTTTTGCCGGGTTTACTTGCCCTTTGCAATTCCACAAATTTCGTGTAGTAATTCGGGTTGTTGATCTACCGCACCCGAAATGGCTTTCTCATATCGGGGTGTTCCGGTGGCGTTCGATCGCGGTACCCCGCTGCATAAAGCACTACAATTGGTTTTTCAAAGTGGCTGAACCAACCCCTACGGCGGATCCACCTACTGATGAATGCCAGCCATCCTTTATCGGGTAGCCTTGACTATTCTAGAACCCTTGCGGATTCGATAGCCTGAGAAAGATCGACCACGATTTGGATTTCAGACTGCCTATGCCTCTAGCGATGCTTCGGGCTCTTGAACTGACTATGATGCTCTTGGTTTAGCCGATTGAGTAGCACTTGCACTGCCCGTAGCTTGAGGAGAGGCATAACCCGCGTAGGGATGGGAAGTGGCTAGAGCAGGGGTAGCTGGAGCAGTAGTGGATTCGGTTGATCCAGTAACAGATGGTTGGGTGAGATGGATAACTAGGGCACAGTATCTGGTATACTCACCCGCACCATAAGCATCTGTAGTAGAGTCCTCAGCCTCAGTACTTAGTGGTTAGTAGCGCCCTGGGAAGCATCTTAGGTTGTGTGCCCTTTAGAGGCCCGGCATACCAATGAGTAGCATACCCTCTTTATTATTATTAGTAAGATAGGGCGAGGAGCGTGATTCATAGTTTCGAAGACCTTTCCATTGATAAAGTATTAAGGGATTCTTCCTGTAGGTTTTATCCTTTTCATGTATAGATAGATCGTTTATTCCAAAACCCAATAAACCTGGGAAGCTACGCCCTATTACTCAACCACATAAAAACGACATTATTGTGATGGATGCAATTTATCAAGTATTGAATGAGGTCTTTGCTGGCATATTCTTAGAGTGTTCTCACAGGTTCAGGAAAGGAAGAGGGACTCAGACATTCTTTGCGCATGTACAGAACTGGGGAGAAGTTGACCAGCTCATTCAAGCAGACGTCTTTGGCGGAGTCTCCACTCCATCATGCTTAGGTAAGCGTTATATGCAACCATTTATTGATGATTACTCGCGGGGTCTCTTTTTTAGCAGAGAAGTCGGAAGTCTTTCAAAAGTTCATGGAGTTCAGAAGCTTAGTGGAGAATGAGACTTATAAAGTAAAGGCAAAGAAAACTATGTTTGAGGACAGACTCTGGAGGGGAATACACATCACAGGAGTTGGTGCTTACTTGAAAAGCACGGGATTCGCAGACAGTTTGCGTGCTCTTATACTACACAGCAGAACGGAGTCGCGGAGAAGAAGAATCGACATCTTGGCGAAACCGCATGATGAATGCGAAGAATGTGCAGCCGGGCCGAATGCATGATGACTGAAGCCCATGTCATCAACAGATTGCCTCAAGCGAAGCTTGGTTTTCTCTCGCCATACCAGGTATTGTACAAGAGAAAGCCGACTGTTTCACATTTCAGAGTATTTGGGTGCGTTTGCTACGTCTTTGTGCCCGACCAGTTGAGGACAAAAAGTTGGAAAGGCGATACGGTGTATCTTTACTGGGTACGATGAGCAGAAGAAAGGGTGGAGATGTGTTGATCCCATCACCAATAAAGCATACGTCTCGCCGCATGTTGTCTTTGATGAGGCATCATCATGGTGGTCTACCGAGAATGTAGTGTTGCCAGACTCGGAGAGTTTAGACACGAGTATGCGAGCGCAGTTACCAGAGCGGCAGGAAGTTTCTGTCGGGAGCGACTCGGGACCAGTAGAGTCGCCAAAATCGAGTTCACGAACTGGCAGTTCTTTGAGCCCCATTTGATAGAAGACAGGTGTTCGCGAGGTTCAAAGTCCAAAGCCCATAAGCCAGGAAAAGCCTTCTCCAAGAAGTGGAGAGAGTCGCTCACGAACAGAGTTGCGAGATAGTCGAGAGAAGAGACCACTACCAATGGAAGACATCACGACTGAAAATCAGCCAAGTCTCAGAAGGTCTTTGCGGATCAAGAAGTCTAATCCGAAGTATATGCAGGCCGACTTTGCAGACGCTGTGTCGCTCTCACAGTGTTGTGTGTCCGAGATCGGGGAACCGAGTTCGTTTGAAGACGCAAAGGGTAATGCAGAGTGGGAGAACGCAATGCGCGAGGGGATTTCTGCCCTAAAGAAGAATGAGACATGGGACCTTGTTCCATTGCCTGCTGGAGTAAAGCCAATTTCTTGCAAGTGGGTATACAAGGTGAAGCGACGAAGTGATGGATCAGTCGAACGGGCGCGATTGATTGCTCGTGCTTTCTCACAGCAGTACGGGATTGACTACGACGAGACGTTTAGTCCCGTGGCAAAGATGACTACTGTGCGAGTGCTCATCTCTCTAGCAACAAGTCCGTCCTGGCGTCTATGGCAGATGGACGTCAAAAATGCCTTTCTCTATGGTGTCTCTCTACACCGTTCCCCTGCCTTCAGTCTTCCCTGCATTCACACCACACGAATTAAATTCCACATTCAATCAAACCAACCATTCATTCCACATTCCAAGCCAAGCCCAAAGTCTCCGGCATCACTGAATGCTTCCTTTCCCGATCTGCGGCTCGCACTTAAGAAGAAGTGAAGGGACAGCAGTAGGTCATATTTGGGTTGGTTGACTCTCTTTGACTTACCCTTTTATCTTTCCTGCTCTCTTCCATTTCTACTCAATAAAAGGCGCTTTCATCATATATAGAAGAAGACCGTTCGAGATTGGGTTGGTGTTGAGTTTTATAGACTATACGGAAGGAGTTCCGCTTTATATTGGAAAGAGCTATTGAACAGGCGTATGCTTTCTTTCGTTTTTTTATTCAATTCGCGAAAGTCTTACATAATGAGTAAAAAAAAAAGGTATAAATCCAATTTTCGTATTATATATGATCGACTTCCGCGAGTTCGAGTTCGGTCATACAGCATTCATGCACTTCCCTTTACTCCATAGGGCCTTCTCCAGCAATAAGCGTATGAAAAAGCAAGGAAGGAGAAGAGTTCACACATGCAAAAGCTAGGACTTTAAGTACGCTTACCGAACTGTTCCAAAAATAACTTCAAAAAGAGATTGGGGATACAGTCAAGTGTCAAGTGCGTTACCGGTGGGTTCGCCGTCAAAAGAACTAAACTTGAAAAAGTTTTTTGATCAATAGGAAGAGGAGTTAGCTAGGAATGACAAAGTTCATGCCACGACGATCTATATGGAGGGGCAGTTTTGTTGATGCATTCCTGTTGAGAATGAAGAAGAAAAGAGAGAGCCTTTTCAACTGGTCCAGATCTATCATCACGGACCCTAAAATCTCTGATGATCTTTTTCTTTTCTTTATTTCTCTCCTTTCTCAACTCCTGGTGCTGCTACTGTTCAACTCCATACTAACATTACTGGTAAAATGCCTATCATCATCGTCGCAGCTTGCGAGTTTGAGGAGGATAAGGTCGATTCGATGGAGGTGCAGCAAGCCCTCCCCCCGGTGCCGGAAGCTTCTGAGCCACTACCACTAGCTCAGGAGCCTGTTCCTCCTTTGTTTGAAATCCAAGCTGCTGAGGTCAACCAAGAGGACATCTGGGGGGAGCAGTAAAAGAATGAACCAAACCAAATGATTAGTCTCCTTCTACGAAGACTTCTGCTCTCCCGATTGGACTTACATCACGATATCTTTTTCTTCCTCATTCTGATTTTGGTTTTCGTATCACGGATCTTGGTTCGCGCTTTATGGCATTTCCACTATAAAAAAAATCCAATCCCGCAAAGGATTGTTCATGGAACTACTATCGAGATTCTTCGGACCATATTTCCCAGTCTTTTGGTTATCCCTTTAATGGGGGATAACAACCGCTTATGCGGCCACTCCTTCTGAGGAGGCCCTATTGGCCCATTACTGGTCCTCCTCGTAGGACCCTGACGTAGTCAGGTTTGTCTACGAGGAACTTCAAAGAGCAGCCACACCTGGAGCCTACGACGAAGCACTGCGTGGGTTTCTTAAGGTAGGATGCTTCTGGAGCTAAAAGGAAGAAAGAAAAATGATTTCACAGCTCCTCTTTGCCCCCTATCTAGTCTAGTAAGGCTTTTATTTACGAGGTTCTGAATACAGCATTTCTGACTTAATGGATGAGGGGTCGCGTGGGCAATTCCTGAATATCGATAGAACGTTGATCAATATTCAGGAAGAGATCGAGGATCACAGCAGGATCCTATCTGATCTTTGTCAACACAGGACTCGGAGCCCCCTGCTCAAACTAAAGGGTAATCCTTCGGAATTTTCAATTCCTTTCGGATTTCTTATAGTGGAGGGGGCGGGAGGGGAGAATACTTCTTTTTTCATTCTATATAGGGGGGAGCTATTGTGAAGCCTAGAGAGGCGGAAGCGGCAAATCGCTTCTACCGAGTTCCCCAACAGCAGCTTAGCTTAGTAGCTTAACTCTTTATACTGGCGTGGCGCTGCTGGATGCTTCTGATCAATAGGAAGAGGAGGAAAAAAAAAGCTTATGATGAGCATCTATTTGAGTCGATCATTTCCAAGATCTAATTCCAGTTTTTTCTTATGTAGTGGAAACGCCTTACAATCTGAAGTTTTACGCTTAAGGGAAGAAATGTTCTTGGTGGATGCAGGACCTGGGACCCCCAGAATTTGTATGCAAGATGAGCCTACAGGAGTGCCAATCAACCGAGCCACCAGGTTTGAGAATAAGGTGGGATCCCTGGATCTAGTGGCCGGTGAATCACTGATCAAAAAGCGGATTTTGGAGAGATTCTTCATCGATCTAGTGGCCGGTGAATCACTGATCAAAGAGCGAGCAGCCGCCAGGTTTAATGATTTGGTGGGATCCACAGATGTAGTGGCTGGTGAACCGCTTCTTCTTCTTCCACGAAGATTCAGACAAAAGCGAGCTTGGATGGAACTGAATAAGATTTGGCGAACGAATACAAAGGTCAAAGGCTTTATTATTAAGAAAGTCAAAGGAGGTTATAGAGTAGCCATCGCTGGTTTCATTACTTTTCTTCCCTTCCGGCGTCTCAGACGTCGCGGGATATCGAATGATCGATTCACCATTGAGAGCATTAACCCCAAAAGGAGGAATATTGTGGTGTTCTAACAGCGGCAGATCAAACAAGAACTTGATGAGCGAAATCCGCTGACGAAAAAAAAAAAGAGCACTTTTTTCAATTCCGAAGCCTAGCGTCTCCTGATAACACTCTATCACCTTAATCCATTCTTTTGTTGAGGGTCTGGCACTTATTCCGGCCCTCTTTCTTAATTTAAGTAGCCTTTTTTCGTTTGTGCATCTTTCTTTCTCCCATGCTTTCCGGTGGATTTGTTTTACTAAATATTGTCTATGCCTACTTTATTGTATTTGAGAAAGAAAAGTCCAGTGCTTTCTTTCATTGTCTATCTCGCCTAAGGCTTCGGTTTCAGTCGACTCTACGGTTGAAAGAGTAGGTGGTGCTGCGTCTTTATGGTTCGGCTTTTGATGCCTCCGTTCAAGACTCACACTCCTTGGCGGACTGGAACTTAGTTGGAAAACTAAAAAGCTCTGGCTCGAGCTACGCTATGGCCCTTTGTGCAGCGGCATTGCGTGAGGGCCTTTGACGCGCCACACCAGCTCTTCCTTCCCCACCCTCCGAAGTTACCCGTGAATTTCCCCTTCAGATCTTACCACCGAACTGACCTTCTGCGCTCTTCGAAACCTTTTCCGATTCGACGGAATGGTCGTTTTTCAATCTCGTTTGAGTAGGTGAGAAGTATCAGGCTTTCATCCGATTTGTTGTGGATTGGATGATGGATAAACCAGCAAGTAGGGTCTTGCCTAGGTTGAACATGCAACTAAAGGGCATAGCTATGTAAACGCAAGGTTTGCTCCAGCCTATGAAAGGAAGGATGGTCCCAGACCTGTCTGACCTACCGTTAGCTTTGCTAAAGCAGTACTCCCAGGGTAAGGACAGGTGGCATAGCGCAGCCCTCACCGATGTGAGTGACTGGACACCACATCTCGACCAGCTCGTCCCAACGGAGCGAAGGCCTCCTCAGCGCGAAATCCTGACATGAATACAAAGAATTTGGTGGGTATTTCAGAGGAGCCCAAAGGCGCTCTATGAAATCCTATGGTCATGTCTTTATCCTAAGGGCTATAGAACTATCTCTGGCAAGCATTAAGCCGTCGAACTACCGACTCTATAAGCTTCTACGTGCTATATTCTCTCCGCCTAACACATTCAACTACCTTTTCTTGCAACGAGTCCGACTGCAGCTCTAATACAGTCTGTTTAGGCTCTCTTTTTATTAGGAGAGTGTCCAAGGACCCTTCGAAACCTTGAATTAATACCCGGTCCGAACCAGATAGAGAATTCCTTACGGGATAACATCTGATTGAATCCCTTCTGAATGCCTGCCTCTCATGAATTCCCTCCCGGAGACTGGAGTTGATCAACGGATACTGCTCAACCCTTAGTCACTGGACCGATTCCTATCTATGGTCGATTTGATTGGCCTGCCCCGGCGGACTCCTCCATCCACTGAATCCCCTGGCCTACCTTAATCCCGAGGGAATGAAACTCTCCCCAAAAATAGAACTGGGATGGTAGAGGATGGGCATTGACAAATCTGTCTTGACTGGCTGTCATCCGGCTGGACGAGAAGAATCATTTTTGTTCTTATCGGTGAGCCTCTCGCCCGAAAGAGGGTCAGCGCAGGTGCCGTAGTAGAGAGAGAATCCTTTCTGTTCTGTTACCGGTCTAGTGCGCTACTGCCCACCTATGGTGCTGGACAAGGAAGAAAGCCTTTGACTTTACTTTAAAGTAATTCACTTAATTGTTAAAGCTAAAGCCTACTGCTCACTGCCGATCGCCTGCCTTCAGAGAAAACTCCTTCTTTCAGGGTACAGGCACTCTCAGTTGTTCTTTCTATACAATGATTCTCGCACACGATTCAGTCCGCCCCTGTCAAATAAAGTGGATGGAGAGCCTTCTTTCTTATCCTTTTAGGTCCGACCTCTCTCTTCCACTTTCCACTTCCCTAAGTTCGTGGTCATCAATCTCTCTCACCTGATCTACGACCACCCTCGCATTTACGGCTTTCGCGGCTAAGGCCTTACTCGGATCGACTACTGATTCACGGAGAAAATCTTTCCATGTCACTGCCTTGAGCGTACTCCACCTTCTAAGGATCCGATCCGTCCCCTTGTCTATCATTTCTATTCCTCTGGCTTGATTCTTTGCTCCTCCGGGTACTCCTGAGCCTTCCCCCTGTCCTTTGTTGGCCTTCCACATGCGGTTGCTCTTACTGGTATCTGGTTCCCGGTTGGTTTCGCTGCTGCTTCCACTTCCACTGAAACTACTCGCTATGTCCCCCTTCACACTTCCGGGCATTCATCCAATATGGCTAATCCTTAGGAGGGCAAGTCGCTTATCTCTCATCTCCTTTTGATTGAAAGTAGTCCTTGCGGGCGGCGGGGCATCCAACTCATGGACTTAAGTCCTCTGCCGATCAGTCGACCTCCTCTTCTGATCTACGACCACCCTTGAATTGAAAGCTGTCAGTCTGCAATACTTGTTCATAAGAACCCTAGTCCCGTTTAGGCACCTCTTTATGGGGCAACTGATCCATTCTATGAACCCGATTCTTATCTGCTATTGAATGATTTATCTCCGAGTTAGTGCTCTCTAGTCCTCTCGAAATCGGGCTTCCTCGCTTAGTAGCTCCTTTAGTTTCCTACTATGATTGGGGGTTCGGAAGATAGGCTTGCAGCGGATTCAACCGATCGATTCCCCGTGGCATATAAAGATGGGCGAAGCATAAGGTTAGTAACGTTCAATCGGTGCGGAGAACTTCCTTTTCTCCCTCGGGGGTGGGCTTTGTAGGAGTTGGACGAGATGCAACACTTTTTCCTCAAGGAGTTGGAGCAGCAGTAGTTGACTCGTATAAAAGAATAAGACCGGCTTACCATTATATTCAAAAAAATGAAAGGGAAGCTCGAAGAGCTTTCTTCAATGCATTCCACCGGGGCGACTGGGGTACCATTTTTTTAAGATACGCTCATTCAAGCTCAAGCCAACTTCTATCAGTTCAGCCGGAAGGCGAGGGTCCAGTCTATCAATCCATTCAAGTTATTGGGGCATTCCTGCATTGGTTGAGTGCCTAGTCGGGGAATCGCTTTCATCTGCTACGCTTTATGCGTCTGGTTTCGGCCAATCCTGTTGGATGGGCGGCAGTGTTGAAAGGTGCAGATCTTGGTCTT